TTTAAAAATTAAGAAGATTCTCTTGATTTGTTTTTAGAAATAATGGATACTTCATTACATTAAATTAGTATCATATATTAGACTAAAATGTAAGACAAGCTATATGTGCATTTGTTTGCTTTCATATACCAGACCCAGTATGGTACAGGATATATAGGATATTAAAGTCTTATTAATCACGTGGGTACATATGTATCCTTAACAGACTGAAACGGCTGCCATTATTTGTATCAAACCAATAGCGATTCATACAAGCTAAATCTTCTAATCGATAATTGGGCCAAAAAAAAATTTTAATTAATTGATGTTGATCAATATTTTTATTTTCGTTCAAAAATGGACCACAACCTTTAAAATTATTACCATTACAAACTATTCTATTTTTATCCATACCTTGTTTATTCTTTGAATGAAAACAAATTAGAATTCTACACTTTCTACGGCATCGAGACGATAAAATATTTTCGGGGAAAAGCAAATAAGAATCATTATTTCCAGTTAGATGGCTTCTAATGGATTTATCAAAATCCTCCTTATCGGCGTATCTTTGTTCTTGGTATCTTTGATTAGTGCGACGCTTGCTCTTATGAACTAATGAAATATTTATGGTTTGATGCATAATAAACTGCCCTGATTTTTTTACAGACAGACGAAGAGGCTCAATAATCAATCTACCCCTTTTCATCAATTCTGTAAGAGTTAAATTCTTCTTAATCAGCATTATATCAAGATTAATCTCTCTCCTTTGAATAGAGGATAGGGTTATTTTTTTTGTATTTCTCAGTCTAAGCAGGAAACAATATACTTTGATATTATTGATCATTCTTTGATTCAAAGCACCGTCCCATCTCAATTGAAAAAGTAAATATCTTTTCAGGAAGAAGTCTAGTTCCGCTTCCGTATTGCTCTTGTATGGTTTTTTCTTTTGTAGTTTTTTCATGTCCGATTCCGAATAAGTTTCCGCAATCGCGTTTTCTTGGTTTAAGAGAACAGATACAAGATTTTCTTGGTTTTCAAATTCTTTTTTATTTTTATTCTTGAATTCAAAGTATTTTTTTTCATTCGATGATATAATTCTTTTTTGTTTTCTATTGATATTTTGAACTTCACTAAGCTTTTCATTTATATTCAAATTCAAAAAAAGTAATTTGCTTGGTATAAACCAGGGTTTCATTTTATATGCATTATAAAGTAGGAAAAATTCTGGAAAGAACCAAAGTTCCAGATTCGATATAGGATGATTTAGTATTTCGACATTCATTCCCATCCAATCCCATTTTTTTTTTTTATTGGATGAATTGCTTTCTTCATCTTGATGAACTATAAAATAAAAAAGATCTTTTTTATCAATTTTATCAATTATTTGATAATTAGTAACCTCGGTTTTAGTAGTTTTATTCCTATTGGTATTGATTTTGACCCAAGCTTCAATATCTATTTTTTTTTTTAGGTAAAAATTGATGATTTTCCAATCAAAAATTTTTCGATCCTTATTTTTTTCGATATACATACTACCGCCTTTTCCTAGAAAATTCTTGATAGGGATATAGGCTAATCTATCAAATGTTTTTCTTTTCTGTGTATTGTAATTATAAGAATTATTTTGAGTCTTATTTACTTGAAATGGTGATCTATAAATAGATGGGTACTCCTTCTTTTTATAATTAATATATCTATAAGATAAAAGATTATATCTAGAGTATTTTTGAAAATTATCTTTCTGATTTGGTAACAAATATACTTCGTAATCATTTTTTTTTTTATAATAATTTAATTCTTCTTTTTCATATGAACCCTCTTTGTTTAAATTTTTATCTTGAATTGTACGGTATTTGTTGGTACTATTTCGCCACTTTTCTGCTATTAATTTAGCCCATCTAATATGAGAGAGATGGTATTGATAATGATTTTTTAACCAGCCTTTCCATTGATTTTTTTTTGAGTTAGGAAGTTTCTTATCTTTGAATTCAGAATCAATTATACCTTGTCTTCCAAAATAACGTTTTATTGAAGTTTTAAGAAAAAAGGATGTTCCGTGATATTCAAGAATAGATTTTAACTTGTTTAAGTCAAGAACTTGGGGCTGTGATAATTTGTAAAATACATATGCTTGCGAGAAAGAGGATAATTCATCAAAATTATGTGAATTTTTATTACTAATATTATAAAAGGACTTTTGTATAGTTGAAATAAAGCCAATTGTATTTTGATTAATTTTATTACTTTTTTCGTGATTTTTTTTAGTATTGGAAATGGGTTTATCAATAATATTTTTTATTGATTCAAGAAAAAGTTTTGTATGCATTCTGGGAGTATTAATGATATATAGAAGGATATCTATGTATATCTTTTCAATGAAAAATTTTATAAAAAAAGAGCATTTACGAATTAATCGAGTACTGCGTCTTTTTAATATTTGCCAAATAGTTTTTGGTGATTCAAAATTTTTAACATTAGAATTACTTTTATTAGTATTAGTACTAACCTTTATTCCTGGAGT